CTAATAACCAACTCATCGCTTCGCATTATCTGGATACCAAAAACCAGTCAAGATCTGATCTAGCGGTCATATCATTGGAGCAGCTGAAATCTTTTTTGCATAAACAAAAGAAAAACCAATTGAATTCTTTATATATGATATATATGTATCAAATTATGTTCTTTATGTATATAAAATTGATGTATATAAAATAATCTAAAAAAGAAAAGGATATAGATAAATGGAAGGGTGAGAGAAAGAAAGAACAAGAATATCAATGATATACCATTCCAATATATGTAAGGTTTCTGAGTCATCTCATAAAAGACAGTGTTATAAAGCATCAATACCGATTCACCCATAACTAGACTAGATGAATCGATTCCTAGAAAAAAATCAAGAGCCTCGAGCCAATAAAGACTGAGAAGATTGACTCAAGAACAAATTCCACGAAAGGCTCCATTGTAGAATTCAAACCTAACCATTAATTGAGAAGCGGTGGGAACGAAGGAACCCGTGAATTATTAGGATTCTCTTGAAAAACGAATCCTAATAATTCATTGGGTGGGATGGCGAAACGAACCGGGGAACAATTCATTTATTCCGAGAAATTATGAGTTAACCCTACAACTGAAGTAGATATTGAAAGAGTTAATATTCGCCCGCGAAGGGTTTTATTAGATTACTCAATCTTGTTCTATCCAATATGATAATATGAGACAAGGCAGACAAGGCAAAACAAAATACAGATTCGTTATCGTTATAAAAAACAACATTAGAGAATAGATTCTCTAGTTTATCGATATATTCTCCAAACAAATATATATCTATTATTTTATAATATAAAAATAAAAAAAGAATCGAGAAATGGAATACATCTTTAAGTGGATATCCAAACAAGATATAGAAATTTCTAATAGATTAGATGAAATCTCAAAAAAGAATCCAGAGTCGATTTTCATTAAACTTGAATCCTTTGATTCGCGAGGAGCCGGATGAGACGAAACTCTCATGTCCGGTTTTGGAGTAGAGTTGGAATTGCGAAAGAACCATCAACTATAACCCCAAAAGAACCAGATTTCGTAAACAACATAGAGGAAGAATGAGGGGGATATCTTATCGCGGCAATCGTATTTGTTTCGGTAAATATGCTCTGCAGGCACTTGAACCGGCGTGGATCACATCTAGACAAATAGAAGCAGGGCGTCGAGCAATGACGCGAAATGTACGACGCGGTGGAAAAATATGGGTACGTATATTTCCAGACAAACCAGTTACGTTAAGAGCGGCCGAAACACGTATGGGTTCGGGTAAAGGATCCCCCGAATATTGGGTAGCTGTCGTCAAACCGGGTAGAATACTTTATGAAATGGGCGGAGTCGCAGAAAATATAGCCAGAAAGGCGATTTCTATAGCAGCCTCGAAAATGCCTATACGAACTCAATTCATTATTTCGGGATAGGAACCTAGAATCAAAGAAAAAAGTCTTAGGGAGAAAAAAAATTGCGAGTGTCTTTTTTTTTTTTACAAACAATATTTYTTTTTTTTTTTTTTTTGACTTCATTCTTTACTTTGCATTGAAAGAACAGATTTAAAATGATATGATTCAACCTCAAACCCGTTTGAATGTAGCGGATAACAGTGGGGCTCGAGAATTAATGTGTATTCGAATCATCGGAGCTAGTAATCGTCGATATGCTCATATCGGTGACATTATTGTTGCTGTGATCAAGGAAGCATTACCAAACACCCCCCTAGAAAGATCAGAAGTGGTCAGAGCTGTAATTGTACGTACTTGTAAAGAACTTAAACGTGACAACGGTATGATAATACGATATGATGACAATGCTGCTGTTGTCATTGATCAAGAAGGAAATCCAAAAGGAACCCGAGTTTTTGGTGCGATTGCCCGAGAATTGAGACAGTTAAGTTTCACTAAAATAGTTTCATTAGCACCTGAGGTATTATAAGATCATACCGACTAATAGAGTTCTATTATACATAGTATTTGAATGAAATAGATTAATTAGTCCATTAGATTGTATCTTACGCATATACCTTTCTATAACATAATAGAGAATTTGGAAATCTATAATAGATTTGATATTCAAAAAATCGATATTAAAGACAATAAGATATTAAATAATTGAAACGAATACATAATTTATATTTATATTAACTCATTTTTTTATTATATATAATATAGATATTTCCAATTTTGAAATACAAGCATGTTGATTATATCAAAAATAGGAGACAACAATCATTTTAGTTTATCATGGGTAGGGACACTATTGCTGACATAATAACCTCTATACGAAATGCTGACATGAATAGAAAAGGGACGGTTCGAATAGGATCTACTAACATGACCGAAAAGATTGTTAAAATACTTTTACGAGAGGGTTTTATCGAAAACGTGCGAAAACACCAGGAAAACAAAAAATCTTTTTTGGTTTTAACCCTACGACATAGAAGGAATAGGAAAGGACCCTCTAGAACTATTTTAAATTTAAAACGG